AGTATTTTCTTGCGGATCCATGAAACAACTCTCAGAAAGCTTTTTCCCTTTTGGAAGATACAGGAGCGAAACAATCAACCTATTGATATTGGAAGACCAAAAAGATTCTTCCAATGTCTCATTTCCAGGTCCAATGGAATTCATAGGTATAGGAAGAAGCCCCATCAAATAGAGATTTTTTCTTTCGACCATCTTTCGATTGTTAATACGAGATATAAGGACCGCTACTACAAGCAGTACTACACCTTTGATCATGAAATATCGATTGCTTGTTGAACCCTGCGAATCACGTGAAAGTAGGATACTCCAAATTCGGGGGTCAAAAAGTTTCATAAAGCGTTCTTGATGGAAAAAAATGTGAGTGAAAGATCCCACTGAATTGAATTTGATCCATGAATCTAAGAAATAGTGAGAATTCTTGATCTCTCTCAATATCTCTCTCAATTCGACGATCCAGGATTTGAATTGATGTCTCTTCATTGATATTTAGACCTCCTCCGGCGAAGATTGTATTTGAACTGGAATTTGTTTATTTACGATATATGATGTGTTAAGTTAAGCATCCCAATTGGAATTTGTTTATTTACAATATATGATGTGTTAAGTTAAGCATCCATGGCTGAATGGTTAAAGCGCCCAACTCCTCCGGCGAAGATTGTATTTGAACTGGAATTTGTTTATTTACGATATATGATGTGTTAAGTTAAGCATCCCAATTGGAATTTGTTTATTTACAATATATGATGTGTTAAGTTAAGCATCCATGGCTGAATGGTTAAAGCGCCCAACTCATAATTGGTAAATTCGTAGGTTCAATTCCTGCTGGATGCACGCCAATGGGAACGTTTAATAAGTCTATTGGAATTGGCTCTGTATCAATGGAATCTCATCATCCATCCATAACGAATTGGTATGGTATATTCATACCATAACATATGAACAGTAAGAACTAGAATTCTTATCGATACTGGAACTCATAGGGAAGAAAATGGATTTATGGATGGAATCAAATATGCAGTATTTACAGAAAAAAGTATTCGGTTATTGGGGAACAATCAATATACTTCTAATGTCGAATCAGGATCAACTAGGACAGAAATAAAGCATTGGGTCGAACTCTTCTTTGGTGTCAAGGTAATAGCTATGAATAGTCATCGACTCCCGGGAAAGGGTAGAAGAAGGGGACCTATTATGGGACATACAATGCATTACAGACGTATGATCATTACGCTTGAATCGGGTTATTCTATTCCACCTCTTATAGAGAAAAGAACTTAAAGCAAAATACTTAATAACACGGCGATACATTTATACAAAACTTCTACCCCGAGCACACGCAATGGAGCCGTAAACAGTCAAGTGAAATCCAATCCACGAAATAATTTGATCTATGGACAGCATCGTTGTAGTAAAGGTCGTAATGCCAGAGGAATCATTACCGCACGGCATAGAGGGGGAGGTCATAAGCGTCTATACCGTAAAATCGATTTTCGACGGAATGAAAAAGACATATCTGGTAGAATCGTAACCATAGAATACGACCCTAATCGAAATGCATACATTTGTCTCATACACTATGGGGATGGTGAGAAGAGATATATTTTACATCCCAGAGGGGCTATAATTGGGGATACCATTGTTTCTGGTACAGAAGTTCCTATATCAATGGGAAATGCCCTACCTTTGAGTGCGGTTTGAACTATTGATTTACGTAATTGGAAGTAACCAATTAGGTTTACGACGAAACCTAGAAATCGATCACTGATCCAATTTGAGCACCTCTACGGGATAGACCTCAACAGAAAACTGTTGAGTAACGGCAGCAAGTGATTGAGTTCAGTAGTTCATCATAGAAAATTATTGACTCTAGATATATGGTAATATGGAGAAGACAAAATTGTTTGAAGCACGCACAGAACCGGAAGCGCCCCTTGTTTCAAAGAGAGGAGGACGGGTTATTCACATTTAATTTGATGGTCAGAGGCGAATTGAAAGCTAAGCAGTGGTAATTAAGATACCCCCGGGGAAAAAGAGAGATGTCTCCTACGTTACCCATAATATGTGGAAGTATCGACGTAATTTCATAGAGTCATTCGGTCTGAATGCTACATGAAGAACATAAGCCAGATGACGGAACGGGGAGACCTAGGATGTAGAAGATCATAACATGAGTGATTCAGCAGATTTGGATTCCTATATATCCACTCATGTGGTACTTCATCATACGATTTATATAAGATCCATCTGTCTAGATATCATCATATACATCTAGAAAGCCGTATGCTTTGGAAGAAGCTTGTACAGTTTGGGAAGGGGTTTTTATTGATAAAAAAGAAGAATCCACTTCAACCGATATGCCCTTAGGCACGGCCATACATAACATAGAAATTACACTTGGAAAGGGTGGACAATTAGCTAGAGCAGCAGGTGCTGTAGCGAAACTGATAGCAAAAGAAGGTAAATCGGCCACATTAAGATTACCATCTGGGGAGGTCCGTTTGATATCCAAAAACTGCTTAGCAACAGTCGGACAAGTGGGTAATGTTGGGGTGAACCAAAAAAGTTTGGGTAGAGCCGGATCTAAGTGTTGGCTAGGTAAGCGTCCTGTAGTAAGAGGAGTAGTTATGAACCCTGTAGACCATCCCCATGGGGGCGGTGAGGGGAGAGCCCCAATTGGTAGAAAAAAACCCACAACCCCTTGGGGTTATCCTGCGCTTGGAAGAAGAAGTAGGAAAAGGAAAAAATATAGTGATAGTTTTATTCTTCGTCGCCGTAAATAGGAATATTTAAAATAGAATTTTTTTTTTTATTTGAAAAAAATGTAATGGGCGAACGACGGGAATTGAACCCGCGCATGGTGGATTCACAATCCACTGCCTTGATCCACTTGGCTACATCCGCCCCTTTTCTAGCTAAAGGATTTTCTCTTTTTTCCATTCATCATTATTGTATTTATTCTGACCTCCATACTTAACTTAGATCGAGATATTGGACATAGAATGCCAATCTTTAAAATAAAAAATGTAAAAAAAAAGGAGTAATACACTGTGACATGACACGTTCACTAAAAAAAAACCCTTTTGTAGCTAATCATTTATCGGCAAAAATTGAAAAACTCAACACGAGGGAAGAGAAAGAAATAATAGTAACTTGGTCTCGGGCATCTACCATTATACCCACAATGATTGGCCATACAATCGCTATTCATAATGGAAAGGAACATTTACCTATTTATATAACGGATCGTATGGTGGGTCACAAATTGGGAGAATTTGCACCTACTCTGTCTTTTACGAGACACGCAAGAAACGATAATAAATCTCGTCGTTAAGTTCATTTCTTATACTTTATATACTTATGTATTTGTATTTAATATACATATATACAATCTAAATATCTAAATATGTTATACAATATAAATAAATATGTATGCTATACGCAAAAAATAAATAAAA